ACGGGGTCTCGAAAAACAAGTAATTTCTTCTGGACTCTTAGCCTTTTTTTAGGTTCATTAGGATTCTTGTTGGTTGGAACTTCCAGTTATCTTGGTAGAACTTGGATATCTTTATTTCCGTCTCAGCAAATCGTTTTTTTTCCACAGGGGATTGTGATGGCTTTCTATGGGATTGCGGGTCTTTTTATTAGTTGCTATTTGTGGTGCACAATTTCTTGGAATGTAGGGAGTGGTTATGATCGATTCGATCGAAAAGAAGGAATCGTGTGTATCTTTCGTTGGGGATTTCCCGGAAAAAATCGTCGTATCTTCCTCCGATTCCTTATAAAGGATATTCAGTCCATCCGAATAGAAGTTAAAGAGGGTCTTTCTGCTCGTCGTGTCCTTTCTATGGATATCAGAGGACAGGGAGCGCTTCCATTGACCCGTACTGATGAGAATTTGACTCCGTGGGAAATTGAACAAAAAGCTGCTGAATTAGCCTATTTCTTGCGTGTACCCATTGAAGTATTTTGAGAAATGGGAGAAAATTGATTAGCAGGAGGGGAAAACTCAAGAATTTTCTTTTTCGATAAATATTTCTATAATATAAGTTAACTGAGCTTTCTTCCGAACCTTCAGTTGAGCTAAAGGAGGTTTCTATGAGCCAAGGATAAAATAAAACTCTTTTGATTTTGGGGTCTTTTCTATGGATATAAATCTACACAACTCAAAAAAAAATAATAACAAGAAGTAACAAATTGAAATAATGGATTCATCTCACAATCAACCATTTGGAAATCAAAAACTTTCGCCCCCTTGTTTCTATCTTTTCGATTTTAAGTCCAATATATCTCAAGAAAAATAGAGAAATACAGACTTGTTAGAATTGACACTTTAGATTCAGATAGATCATATCCTCTCAAATGGTTTTTTCAATCGACACGCCTTAATTTCTCTCTTTTTGTGCTCCTTAATGCCCAAACAATTGAATCCCTTATAGGGATTACGGATAACTAGACAATTTATGTCTTGGGTTGCAGCTCATTTTTGATCATGACAATAATATTCTTCAGAAACTTTCCTCCATTTTCTTCGATTCCTGACTTCGCATAGTCAGCGAAATTTTGTCGAAATATTCGATATTTTGATAGAATAATAGAAGGGGAGTTCTTTCGTCTCAAAATCGGAATAATATGCATTCCTTAAAGTAGTTCTTTCGGGCATTCAACGAAAGCAGATACTTTTGCTGAATTGAGTTGAGATATTGGAAAACAATATTTTTGATTATTTATTCATTAGAAAAAAGCGGATGCTTAGTCAATTTCTAGCCTCTTTCTAGATTCAAGAACTAAGTCCGAAATCAAAACGAAAAAGAGTGAATAAATTCCGAGGTTCGATACCTTAGAATAGAACTCGTGCCTAAGAGAACTATTAGATGATATAGAGTTGACGAATGAAATGTTTTCATTAACAAGTCAGAGGTGAAAAAATGACAAAAAAGAAAGCATTCCCCCCTCGTTTATATTTTGCATGTATAGTCTTTTTACCTCAGTGTATCTCTCTCTTATTTACGAAAAGTCTGGAATCTTGGGTTACTAATTGGTGGAATACTGGCCAATCCGAAAATTTTTTGAATGATATTCAAGAAAAGAGTATGATAGAAAAATTCATCGAATTAGAAGAACTTCTCCTGTTCGACGAAATCATCAAGGAATACTCAGAGACACAGAGACAAAACCTTCGTATAGGAATCCACACCGCAATAATCCAATTAAGCAAGATCCAGAACGAGGAGCGTATCCATACGATTTTGCACTTATCGACAAATATAATCTCTTTCGTTATTCTAATTGCTTATTCTATTTTGGGTAAGAAAGAACTTGTTATTATTAACTCTTGGGCTCAGGAATTCTTATATAACTTAAATGACACAACAAAAGCTCTTTCTATTCTTTTTTTAGTCGATTTATGTCTCGGATTTCATTCAACCCGTGGTTGGGAACTAATAATTAGCTCTGTCTACAAAGATTTTGGGTTTGTTCCGAATGATCAAATTCTATCTTGTCTTCTTTGGATTCTTCCAGTCATTCTAGATAGCATTTTTAAATATTGGGTTTTCTACTATTTAAACCGTGTCTCGCCGTCCCTTGTAGTGATTTATCATGCAATAAGTGACAAATGATCTATGGACATGAAATGAATCTAATTAGAATCTTTCTGACTTTTTAGTTGTAGATAAGCAAAGCAGTGAAAATTTTACTTACTTTTTAGATTTCTCCCCATCCGGGCCTATAATATTATTCCAGTAAATAGCAGAATCGTGGATAGGAAACTATATTAGTGACCTACTCAATTTATTGTAGAAATTTTCGCTATCAATGGACCATGCAAACTAGAAAGACTTTTTCTTGGATAAAGGAACGGATTACTCGATCCATTTCCGTATCGCTCATGATCTATATCCTAAGCCAGACATCTATTTCAAGTGCATATCCCATTTTTGCACAGCAGGGTTTTGAAAATCCACGAGAAGCGACCGGGCGTATTGTTTGCGCCAATTGCCATTTAGCTAATAAGCCCGTGGATATTGAGGTTCCACAAGCGGTACTTCCCGATACTGTATTTGAGGCAGTTGTTCGAATTCCTTATGATATGCAATTGAAACAAGTTCTTGCGAATGGGAAAAGGGGGGCTTTGAATGTCGGGGCTGTTCTTATTTTACCGGAAGGCTTTGAATTAGCCCCTCCCAATCGTATTTCCCCTGAGATGAAAGAAAAAATAGGCAATCTGTCTTTTCAGAGCTATCGCCCCAATCAAAAAAATATTCTTGTGATAGGCCCTGTTCCTGGTCAGAAATATAGTGAAATCACCTTTCCTATTCTTTCGCCAGACCCCGCTACTAAGAAAGATGTTCACTTCTTAAAATATCCTATATATGTAGGCGGAAACAGGGGAAGAGGTCAGATTTATCCCGACGGTAGCAAGAGTAACAATACAGTTTATAATGCTACAGCAGCAGGTATAGTAAGCAAAATCATACGAAAAGAAAAGGGGGGATACGAAATAAGCATAGCGGATGCATCAGATGGACGTCTAGTGGTTGATCTTATCCCACCAGGGCCAGAACTTCTCGTTTCAGAAGGAGAGTCTATCAAATTTGATCAACCATTGACGAGTAACCCTAATGTGGGCGGATTTGGTCAAGGAGATGCAGAAATAGTACTTCAAGATTCAGTCCGTGTCCAAGCTCTTTTGCTCTTCTTGGCATCTGTTATTTTGGCACAAATTTTTTTAGTTCTTAAAAAGAAACAATTCGAGAAGGTTCAATTGTCCGAAATGAATTTCTAGATTCATGGATTTATCGACATCAAGTTCGTAAAAAGAACCAAACTCTTTTTCTCGATTGATAAAAAAGGAAATTCTCAAATTTGCTTGTTTATACTTTTTCTATAAGATGACAGTAATTCCTTCGACTGCATTCCTAGTCATAGTATGTAGCTTGTGAAGAAGACTATTTGACTTGACCCCGTCTTTCTTTGTTTTTTATCTAACTCGGGGTGGTGTGACTATCTTACTATTTCTCAGATTTTAATGTCATACAATGCATCAATATCAATAGTTTTGTTGAGTAATACAATTCGTCTATATACTAGACATAACGAATATAAGTAAGCGGGAAATTGAAGGGAAAATGAGGGGAACAAATAATTCTAGTAGGGATTCTTCGTCTTCCTAGTCCTCGACACAAGAAAAGGAATTTTCGAAAGCCCTTTCTTGTGTCGAAATAATAATGAGTTTGGGTTCTGTTCGTCAACGATTCCTAGTCTTAGTTTAGATTTTTTCTAGATGGATTAGAACTAATTTTTAGATTTCTATTTATTCCGTCTCTACTTATTCTAGAATATAGAATAATCTAAGTGGTGGACAAAGACAAAAAGAGGGGTCGATTTGGTGCGTAAATAGAACTTCTTCAATGAACTTGGAAAAAATGAATTTTGATGAGAGACTAAACCAAATAGAATAAAGGTTTAGTAGTTAAAAAAAGAGTTTGATTTGAATAGTACAGTCAGTAAATTTCACTTTCTTTCTCATTTAGTTCAGTTTGAGTTTAGGTTTATTCTCTAAAATGAAATTTCATCAATAAGAATGAAATATAAATAAGAGGAGGGAGTCTTTATGTCACGTTACCGAGGACCTTGTTTCAAAAAAATCCGCCGCCTGGGGGCGTTACCGGGACTAACTAATAGAAATCCCGATGATCTTAGAAAGAAAAAGAAATCGAGTTCTGGGAAAACATCCCAATATCGTAGTCGACTAGAAGAAAAACAAAAATTGCGTTTTCATTATGGTCTTACAGAACGACAATTGCTTAAATACGTTCGTATCGCCGCAAGGGCCAAAGGTCCAACAGGTCAGGTTTTACTACAATTACTTGAAATGCGCTTGGATAACATTCTTTTTCGATTGGGTATGGCTCCCACTATTCCAGGAGCTCGCCAATTAGTTAACCATAGACATATTTTAGTAAACGGTCGTCTAGTAGATATACCAAGTTATCGCTGCAAACCCCGAGATACTATTACGGCAAAGGATAAACAAACATCTAAAGCTTTGATTCAAAATTCTCTCGATTCATTGCCTCAGAAGAAATTGAAAGTGCCACCCCATTTAACTCTGAAACGAGGGCAATATAAAGGATTAGTCAACAAAATAATAGATAGTCGACGGGTCGGTTTGGAAATAAATGAATTGCGAGTCGTAGAATATTATTCTCGTCAGACTTAAACCTAACGAAAAGAAAAGAAAGATTAGAATAAGGTAAGGTGCGGACAACTTTGCCCACTTTCGGGGAAGTACATTAACCTAAGGGTAAAATAAGGCTTTGATCCGTATTTTTCTCCCATTATAGACGCGAGGGAGAGTTGCATTCCTTATCTCCTCTTTTCTTTCCAATCTTTTACGTGCCACAGCCATTAGGAATAGATAATCTATCTCAAAGAAAGGTTTAATTGTATGGAATAATGGTATCGAGTCTTATTTGATCTATTGCGGTTAGTAAGATCAATGAGTTGGGGGAAGGTATGGAAAGAGAGGGATTCGAACCCTCGGTAAACAAAAGCCTACATAGCAGTTCCAATGCTACGCCTTAAACCACTCGGCCATCTCTCCTACATACTGATTATGACCCCAAAACCGAGTGAATTGCGAGTCATTCCTATTCATTATTGGGTAGGTACGACTAATCAACGCAAACTATAAAAACTATGAAAAAGCGAAAATTCTTTTCTTTCGAAAACTGTGCAAAACAATTCTATTCATGTTTGCAAAAACAATGTTCTCTTCTTTTTAGAGATTTTTACCCGATTCAATCCATAAATTAGATAAATCAAAAAATGAGATAAATCAAAAAATGAGAAACTCGAACGAATCGACTGATTGAGGGATCTAGATTTTCTACACTATGATTAATGGATATCTGTAGATCATGATTTTAGTTAGACTACGATTTCATAAAGAATTCCCAAACTCCTTTCCAGTCCAGTTTTCGAGGTATCAACAACAAAGACTTATCCTAATTCATAAACCATAACCACATTTTCTATTTCATTGTATAGTGGAGACCCTCAATGTACACAACACAAATGAAAATCGGGGGTTATTCGCTTCTCATCATAGAATGATTCTAATGATTTGATCCTTTTTGCGTCTTTGGCTCATAATTCACGCAAAATGTCTCGGGTTCTTCTAATCTCTAACTTCAATGAAATCGGAAGAGTTTCCTTCGTTGAGATACTATTTCATTAGACTGAAATCGAATTAGGTTCCAATATTTCGTTCTTAGCTCTTATCAATTACTGTTAAAAAGGAAGAATTTTCATATTGAATAGTGGAATAGAAAGCCCCTATCTTTTTTGAATTTCTCTCTTTTTATGGTAGTTTGTACTCTCCAATTCTTTTCCTTGTGGTATCTTTTTTCCACGAGAGAGGGAATGATTAAAATTATAGAATGGATTCCTACCTATGCCTAGATCGCGGATCACTGGAAATTTTATTGACAAGACCTTTTCAATTGTAGCCAATATCTTATTACGAATAATTCCGACAACTTCGGGAGAAAAAGAGGCATTTAGCTATTACAGAGATGGTGCGATTTGATTCTTTTTTTTTATTATTAGAAGTCCGATTGACTCTAAGATGGATGAATAATTAGTTGATATTATCAAAGAAATACGTGTATATGTTCTATTATCTAGTTAGATTCTTCGTAGTCTGACGAGAAAGACATACATTTGGGATCGGAATTCAAAGAAAAAGAAATCTACGCTTATTGACGGTAAAGTTTGCAAATAGAACAACTCCTTCTGTTGTGTATCCTCAATTAATGCAGCCTCAGATGCTATCTTTCAATTGTCAATTCTAGTATTAAGCGAAGGTTTATACCTATAGGTTCGTTATTACAGGTCAATCTTACTCTACTAGTACCAATAGGCAATATAGGGGAAGAAGCACTACACCTAGTAATCCATAACAAAAACCTTTGTTATAAATTATCCCTTTCCTTAGTAGGCTCGGGACTAAGAAGAATGGTTGGGACAACAAACATCCATCGTGTTTGTATTTTGGATACCTGTATAACCACCGAAGGCTTTTCAAGTGACTAATTCCTGGAAATTAGAGGGCGCTGAGAACAAAGAAATTGTTGGAGTTATCATTTCTCTCTAATACCTATACCTTTGATGTTAAGAAAAGATCTCTTGCAGGAAGGTTGGCTAGAAATTTCATGTAAAAATACCAGCCCTGCTCAGTTCATAATTAGAATATTTTCATATTTTTTTATTCCCGATTTTCATTATGCACATAAGAGAGGAGCCGTATGAGATGAAAATCTCATGTCCGGTTCTGGAACGGAGATTCTTTGAATTGAATGACGACCGTAACGAATGTCAGCTCAATCCGAAGGCAATTATGCGGAAGCTTTACAAAATTATTATGAGGCTATGCGACTAGAAATTGATCCCTATGATCGAAGTTATATACTGTATAACATAGGCCTTATACATACAAGGAACGGAGAACATACGAAAGCTTTGGAATATTATTTTCGAGCCCTAGAACGAAACCCATTCTTACCCCAAGCTTTTAATAATATGGCCGTGATCTGTCATTACGTGCGACTATCTCCACTATAGAAAGAAAGGGGGAAAGAAAGATCAAACCCTCTAGGAAAAATGAGAAAAAATAGGCTTTCTACATATGCCTCGTCTAAAAAAACGATTTTTATCAGCTGTAGAAAAGAAAGAAACTTCGTAGAAGTCGAAATAGGAAGAAAGAGAGCTGCCTAGCTGGTTTATTCTATGGATAAAGGATCTAATTGAGAAAGTAAGCGCCGTAAAGATCAATTAGCGGGGTTTTGTACAGATAAAATAATAACTGCTTACTTATCATGATGTGCAATAAATGTTAGGAATTCACTTCTGTAATAGAGTCGACCTACTAAGGTATTGAGCAGCGGTGTAGAATCAGATCCCAAAGATAGTACGTCTTTCCTTGAAAGACTTTTTCAAAAATTCTATATAAATTTAAATATGAGATGAAACGGAGATAGTTACCTTTCAAAAATTCTAACGATAGTGGAAATGCCTCTCTTTTATTCTTAGGAGGGTAGGATAAAAGATAAAACTAAAACGGATTATTAAGCCAAATTCAAGATTTCAGTTTGAAACTCATGTCATTAGCTTTTTTTTGGTTAACCCGATAAATGGGATAGATCTACGCGAAATCTTAATGAATTCCATGGGGTCGATTCAAATCGGATACCAAAAGAGTTGACTGCCGAGCCGTATGAGATAGGAAACTCTCAAGTACGGTTCGAAGGGAAGGACTTAACCCACCTATTCTGACCGGGGAGAACAGGCCATTCGACAGGGAGATTCTGAAATTGCGGAGGCTTGGTTCGATCAAGCGGCTGACTATTGGAAACAGGCTATAGCACTGACTCCCGGGAATTATAGTCAAGCATATAATTGGGTAAAGCTGAAGAAGCCTTTCGAATAAAAGATAACGTCGTGTATTTCTTTATTCGATACATTAGTGAATCTCTTTTTTTTTTTAGAAGGAATTTGGTATAAGTAATTGGCAGAATATCTCTTAGTAATGGATAATGGCTCGTCGCGTCATTTGCAAGAAAAAACAATGAACATTCATGTATTTTCAAACTTCGAAGAAATTGAATTCAGTGGGATAGTTCATTCACATTTTTCGACCAAGAACGCTTGCGAAAACTTTTGGATCGACGAATTTCATTTGGCGTATCCTACTCTGTATCATTAACTCTTTCTTTTATTATGACCCCCGGAGGGAAAATGGAAACGAACCTCCATTTTTGAGAATTGGCTGACGAATAGATCAAAGAATATGTAGAAAAATAGATCACCAAAGAGGAAAAACGATACGTCCTCGATCTAGAATAGATGAGAAATTGTCGCTTCCTTTATCCAAATCCTGGTGAAGATCTTGTCCATCCTGCCAAGCGCCGGGTGCAGCAGGGTCCAGACCCATTGGTGATTAGGCTATACCCAATAAGAATGGGGCACTTTATCTACTCAGGATTCTAAAGGAGAGACGATCCTTCCACAACGTCTTTAGAAGCTAGATTTCTACGCCTTCAAACTAGGGCTTACAATGGATGCACTTTCCCAATCTTGTTCGAGCTGCTAATCTCAGAATTCGCCGAAGTCGATTCAGCTGGTCGCCCATTTATGGAATACGTTCAGTCCTTCCTTACCCAAGTGGCCCCGCGAATCGAGTTGAGTCTTCGGAAGTATCGCAATAGAGGGAATGACGAATCTTTGCGCTGTGCGCACTGTTCTATTTACAAATCTGTCTTTCAAACTGAACAAGAGATTGAAATTTTTGCTTCCACTTTCGGAAGGACTTTTAGAAGACCCTACTGTCTTTTCTAAGGGTTCTAAGCTCTTTCGAAGAAGAAGCAGATTCAGTTTCGACGAAGATTCCTTTTCGACGAAGGTCAAAAATTCTTTGCTTTCTCTTTCTTAAGTACAAAAACTTCTTAGCTGAGGGTGAACTTGTTATATATTTAGATAGACCAAGTTGAAACTCAAGTATGCCGGTTAATCATTACGCTTCAACCGGGTTATTCTATTCCACTTCATCAAAATTTTATGTTATTCCGTAACCGTAAATAGACTATAAATTCCATCATTGCTAGCTCATCGATCTAATTCGATTAAGCCAATAATGGAATGGGATTTGTTGAGAAATGGGAAATAAAATAAAAATGCTCCAAGATAAAAATGAGGGAATGTTTACACTACCTGGGTTTAATCAGATACAATTTGAAGGATTTTGCAGGTTTATTGATCAGGGTTTGACAGAAGAACTTTCTAACTTTCCAAAAATTGAAGATCCCGATCAAAAAATGGAATTTCAATTATTTATGGAAACATATCAATTGGTCGAACCGTTGATAAAAGAACGAGATGCTGTGTATGAATCACTTACATATTCTTCTGAATTCTATGTATCCGCGGGACTCAGTTCGAAAATCCGTAGGGGTATGCAAAAACAAACAATTTCTATTGGAAACATTCCTCTAATGAATTCTCTGGGAACTTTTATAGTAAATGGAATATATAGAATTGTGATCAATCAAATATTGCAAAGTCCTGGTATTTATTTCCGTTCCGAGTTGGACCAGAACGGAATTTCGTCCTATACCGGCACCATAATATCAGATTGGGGAGGAAGATCAGAATTAGAGATTGATCGAAAAGGAGGAATATGGGCTCGTGTGAGTAGGAAACAAAAAATATCTATTCTAGTTCTATTATCAGCTATGGGTTCGAGTCTAAGAGAAATTCTAGAGAATGTTTGCTATCCTGAAATATTTTTATCTTTTCTGAATGATAATGATAATCAGAAAAATAAAATCGGGTCAAAAGAAAATGCTATTTTGGAGTTTTACCAACAATTTACCGGTGTTGGCGGGGATCCAATA